CGTCCAATAGGATTTGAACCTATACCAAAGGTTTAGAAGACCTATGTCCTATCCATTAGACAATGGACGCTTTTTTTTTCACATTTCTTGCTTTTTGACTTATTGTTTAGTGTTCTTAAAAAGAGGATATCTATAGGGGTAGAATCTACGTAATTCTATATTCAATCTTAAAGATACACTCATAATAGAATATTTCTCTAATTATGATAGAATATAGGATTAATGATATTGATATTGAATATCAAAATATTCTTTTGATATAGAATACTATATCATTCTAATAGAGCGGGTAGCGGGAATCGAACCCGCATCGTTAGCTTGGAAGGCTAGGGGTTATAGTAGACCTTAATTCATCATTGTTAACGTCTCTAATTCAAAACCGAACATGAAACTTTGATTTCATTCGGCTTCTTTATGGATGTATGAATAAATTTCAAGATTGAAATAAGACCGGAATGAAATCAAAAAATTGTTGAACCATAACATCTATGTCAGCTGTCTCTTTGAATGTATTCAAAGAGATTCGGCTTTCTAGATAATCCCTTCTCTCTGGAATATAGAATAGGGTATTCTAACAATATTCTCTTAGTTACTTCGTTCTCTATTTCTATTTGATGTAATAGAATCCGTAGGAAAAGTTTTTGTCTTTCTACCGAGCTAAAACTAAAAAAAGGTTAATGTCCTTCGGAAACTAAAGACATCCTTATTTAATAGATAAGCTATTTTGCTTTAATCTTTCTTGTTTCTATTTCTAGAATAAGAATAATAGGGAAAGATTGAAGATTTAGTTACGATTCAAATTAAACTTTTCTATCTTTATCCATGGATCCTTTATCTATACGCATAGTTATTGGGAGTCTTGATCCAATAAAACAAATTGTGTTTCGCTATTTGATAATCCAATTTGAAAATTTTTTTTTTTAATTTTAACTTTGGACTCAAATCACGAGAATCTCGATTCTTCCTCAACTCCTTCTTAGTTAATTGATAGGTAAAGGAAAGGATTCAATCCTTTTAAGAAAAAAAGTTTTTGTTCGGAATATAAAGTAAATCCGAGGGACCCCTTAACTCTAAAAGGGATTACTAAAACGAATCACACTTTTACCACTAAACTATACCCGCTACAATGCCATTATTGTGTAGAACTAAATCTTTTGTCGAATAAGAAAAGAAGGTAATCAGACGTAATCAGAATCAAAATAAGGGATAGAATCCGAAACTAATAATGAAAATGATAGCATAGGTGTGTTTTAGTTTTTTTATTAGACCTAATCGAATCGGGTTTATTTCAATAAATTAGTTAAAGAGGACTCCTAATTAGTAATAACTCAATAACAAGTTTCTTTCAGTACAGTACCACTAAGAGGAGGGAAAAAAAAAAGGAAGAAAATAAAGAATATTACTAATATTCGAATTCGATTATTAAGTCGATTCTAATTAATATATATGATATAATAATCAATTAGGAAATCAAATAAAAGTCAATAATTCAATATCAATAGAAGAATAAAGAAAAAATGAAACTTTGATTCGATTCTATATCCTAGAATCAAAATTGTCCTTATAGGGTATGGATATTTTTTTCAATAAAAAGAATTTTTGTTAAACATTTTTGTGTAATATATATGATTTGGTACAAAAAAAGGCCTGGCTAGGTACGAACCAAGCCAGGATAAGAAAATAAATAAACAATATATTTCGACAGAAGAAATATTTTTTATTTTCTTTCTTTTTTTTGAAAGGATTCTTTCGACCCTTGTTTTTTCAATATATATTTAGATAGAATGGATTTTATCTAATATGAATAGAATTCATATTTATTTTAATAAAGATAACGAGAAATAAGGAAAGAGAGGAGTTTTTTTTCTATCTTACTTTTACTTTTTGAAAGTACGATAGAAAATTTCAAATGGGGAGAGATGGCTGAGTGGCCTAAAGCGTCGGATTGCTAATCCGTTGTATGAGTTTTTCGTACCGAGGGTTCGAATCCCTCTCTTTCCGTTTTTGTTAATGAATTGATATTTGATCTTTTTTTGAAATTCAAAAAAAGATCAATAAAGTTCTTTTTTTATTCGTCACGTCCGGGATTACGTCCTGGATCATTAGATAGGAATCCAAAGATAAAGAGAGAAACAAAGAATATCACTACTGTGTAAACAAAGAGTTTGAGAGTAAGCATTACACAATCCCCAAGTCATTTTTTGAAAAAAAAAAGAGAGAGAGAATAGATTATCCTTTTTTCTACCACATATCCTAAAAAATCGGTTGATTTAAAAAAAAATTCTTTTTTATCTCCATCCTTTCCTACCCCCTATTGGGGGGCTCAAAAGGGGTTTCACTAAATCAACGAATGAAATAAATTCAAAACAAAAGAAAAGTTTCTAAAAAGAATCAGAATGAGAAAAGAACTCCAATTATCAATTGTTTGAATCGAGGGTTCCTATTTGAAAGTTTATCGAATAATTATTAGCATTTTCTTTCTCGGATAACTAATATCTAGTACATTACTCAAGATCTTATCGAAAACTTACAGCAGCTTGCCAAACAAAGGCTAATAGAAAAAACAGAAGGGGTATTACTGGCATAATATCTACGATAGGATTCAAAAAAGCGTAGGCCTCTGGCAATTTGACTACTAAAAAACTACTTGAATTCAAATAAAGGTTGAAATGAAAACAGGAGTAGATCAAACTAAAGATATTAAACATAATAAACATTTTTTTCCTGTATTGAACTTGGAGATAATTTCATTTTGATTGAGTTTTATTGGATATCTGTTAAAACAGAAAAAGAAAACTCAAAAAAAGACTTTTTTGAAAACTCATTCAATTTGAAACCGTTTGATTTTCAAAATAAAAGAGAAAGGAGAATAGAAGAAATCGTATTTTAGACAATATTTTAATTAAATTCTATCTAATGATCAATAAATTCATTTTTCCTTCTAGCTCTACGTGGAAAAATCCTAGGAACAATCAATTTTTTGATTGAAATTGACGAACAACAAGTACTAATACTACTGTTTATTAGTATTGATTGAACAGAAAGACAAATGGGGCGTGGCCAAGTGGTAAGGCAACGGGTTTTGGTCCCGCTATTCGGAGGTTCGAATCCTTCCGTCCCAGGGAATACCTTTTTCTATTTTATATCTAGAAAGAAAGAATATAGATATTTTGAGAATAACGAAAGATTGTCATAAATGGATCTTGTGATTTGGATACCAGAGGAACTATAGATTTCAAGAATTTGAAATCAATTTCAACCAAATTAACAAGAGATTGAACCCCTCCCTCCCTCCAGTCGATCCATACTTTTAGAGTATAGTATAGAGTAGTTACTATTACTATTGCTTAAGCTAAAATAAATTAGTTAGTTGAAAAGCCTTAACCTCTCATATAACTATTATAACGAGTAATAATCGAACACACTCATTTCAATACCAAAAAATTCGATGAAATTAAGCCGATGAAATGAATAGAATAAGTTAATAAGAAAAAAATGTTATACAGTATGTATTTTTTTGAACCTTATTTTCAAGTATTTGCTAAAAATATCAAAATCGAATTTGAAATGCATCCAAATGTATTGAATAATAAGTAATTCATAGATCCTATATTTCTATTTGATTCCACTTTTTATTTGTATTTAGTTTATTTAAATAAGCGTTATTTAACCCGCTCAGTCAGCTGAAACTACTCGTAAAAGAAAATCATGAATTTTTGCTTATTTTCTTTTTCAGTATGAACTAAAAGAATAGTAGACTTTACTTTTTTCAGTCTATATTTTTGTAATTAATGAGGTTGAATTTTAGGATGGCTGATTTTGATGAGTCTATTTGATCATTAGTTTGATTCTATCGAAATGGTGGGTATTTTTTCAATTGTTATTAAAGAACTATTAAATTGAATTTTTTATTTTCTTTTTTAGAAGTATTTGATCCTCTGAAGATGGAATGTGAATTCAATACCAAAAATTTATCAATTCCTAATATTCGATTTTCTAATCTTTTTGTTTCGATTTCGGATTGATAAATTGGCCTTCTTTCTTTAGAAAGAAAATAAAAAATAGCATATTGCAATTCAGTCAATAAAAAAAAATGAAAAAAAAATTGGTATGAAATTTCATTTTTGCTATGACTTCGTAAAAAAAGTAGTCATTCATAAAAATTGAAAAAAAAAAGAAAAAACAATATGCCTTCCTCTGGAACAACTATAACGAGCGAACAAATGACTATTCGTGATTCCATGATTGAATCAATTACATACCAGTTCAAACCCGGGGGGATGCTATGGTAAAACTTCGTTTGAAACGATGTGGTAGAAAGCAACGTGCGGCTTGACAGACGGGATCGTTCGTGGATTCTTATATCCACCATTTGAATTATAAATGTGCTCTTGGCTCGACATCTTTTGTTCTCTTACACCAGAATCTTGGTTTTTTTTTTGCTTGTAGTGTAAGATAGTACGTGATGTAGCTCGAGTCGAAACTATTGATTCTTTTCTCAGGGGCAAGGAATCTAGGGTTAGTGCTAATTAATAAGTTTTAACAACTTTGTAAGTATAGTGATTTTTTTCCGTGTGATACTCATTTCTCTGAATCTTTTATTTTGATAGAAAAAAAGCATAATACGGGGGCATGTTGCTGCCATTTTCAAACGATTTTTAGTCACCGAAGTAATGTCTAAACCCAATGATTCACGGTAAAGATAAAGTATCTTGGAACAAGAAAATCCCCCTTTTTTTATTGTCTCGACAACTAGAGTAAGAACGAAGCAAAATCAATTTTGTTTTAATGGGGACAAAAAAAGATGGATTAGAGACTACTCAAAAAATGAAATGAATAGGCTTTTCTGATTTTCTTTTGAGCTATTTGATAGTTATCCAACTTGAGTTATGAGAAGAAAAATGTGTGTTTTTTTCTATTGATATAAATAAATAGAATCAAATAATATTATTATTTTTGAATATTTCTTAATACTTAATATTAGTCTAATTTCTTTATGGATCTATTTGACCTTGTATATATAGACATCACTTCAATTTCTCGAGCCGTACGAGGCGAAAACTTCGTATACGTTTCTGGGGGGAGTTAGAGTTCGTCTACATCTATCCCAATGAGCTGTTTATCGAATTGTTGCAATCGATGGTCGATCCGGAAGAGAAGGAAAAGATCTATGTAAAATGGGTTTTTATGATCCTATAAACAGTCAAACCTATTTAAATATTCCTGCTATTTTATATTTTCTTGAAAAGGGTGCTCAACCTACAGGAACTCTTTTTGATATTTTCAAAAGGGCGGGGGTTTTTTATCAATTTCGTAAGAAATTCAATTAATAAAAAAAAGGAGAAGGGGGAAATTTTGATTTAGTTTTATAACTTTTTTCTAGTAGATCCCCCTCTCTCTCCCTCTTTTTGTTTCTTAACACTTTTTTTTTACCGTGTCTTCTTTTTTATATATTGACAAGAGTCTATTGAGCAAATATAATTCGATCATGGATAAATGGATCCATTTACTCGCTTTGTTTTTTACTTTACTTCAGTCAAAAAGATTTTGACTACATTTTTTATTTCTTTTATTTTTATCTGAAAAATATTCTCTTTTTTTACAAATAGGAAATTATTAAATTAATTTAATAATTTCAGAATCGAAAATTTTCGATGGATTTTTGACTAGTTTGATGTTTTGATTGTGTTGTTCAATTTTATCTCTTTAGTTTTTTATCCAACCAAACATTGCCAATTTTTTGTTCTTCGGGTTGCTAACTCAACGGTAGAGTACTCGGCTTTTAAGTGCGGCTAGCATCTTTTACACACTTCAATGAAGTAAGGGATTCATTCATACCTTTGGTAGATTTGATTTTGAAAGACCACGACTGATCCTGAAAGGAATGACTGGAAAAAATAGCATGTCGTATGAATAGAGAATTCTGAGAATGTTTCAGTTTTACTTTAACTGGATCTGTTCGAAAACTTATTTGAATTGTGGGAGTGCGAAAAAATGAACTTAATTCAGAATCAGAATGGGGTCGAATGAATAAATGGATAGAGTTTTCCGGCTTCAATTAAGTTTTGATAAGGAAAAAAAAAAGAGCAACGAGCTTTTGTTCGAAATTCGAATGAGTACCCGATCTAATTAGACGTTAAAAATATATTAGTGCCAGTACGGGGGAAGAATTTTCCTTGAGTGCATGATTATAGTATCGTATCTATTTTCGTTTTTATTAATCAAATAAGTCCTAATTATTAGTTATGTCCTATTCTGGGTTCTACATAAATGTGTAGAAGAAGCAGCATATTGATAAATATATTGATTTTCAAAAATCAAAAGAGCGATTGGTTTGAAAAATAAAGGATTTCTAACCCATCTTGTTTTGTTATCCTAGAAACAAATATAAACTATTTAGATTGAAAGAGAGGATAGAGAGTCTGTTTATGAGTCTACCTGTCTGCGAGTATCTAGTATTTTCTTACTATAATGCTTTGTTTTGACTGCATCGCACTATATATATCGTTTCATAATCAATAAATGGACTACTTTCTGTTTCTTTTGATTCGAATCCAATTTCCAATGGATCAATTTCAAGGATATTTAGACCTAAATAGATCTTGGCAACACAACTTCCTATACCCACTCCTTTTTCAGGAGTATATTTATACACTTGCTCATCACGTTTTAAAGAGATCAATTAGATCTATTTTGTTAGAAAATGTATGTTATGACAAAAGAATTAGTTCAATAATTGTTAAACGTTTAATTATTCGAATGTATCAACAGAATCCTTTGATTCTTTTGGATACTGATTCTAGACAAAATAGGTTTTTTGCTTACAACAAGAATTTGTATTCGCAAATTCTATCCGAGGCATTTGCAGTCACTGTGGAAATTCCATTTTCGTTTCGATTCCTATTTTCCTTAGAAAGGAAAGAGGTAGATCAATTTCGTAATTTACGATCAATTCATTCAATATTTTCTTTTTTAGAGGACAAATTATCCCATTTAGATTCTGTGTCAAATGTATTAATACCTTATCACATCCATCTAGAGATCTTGGTGCAAACCCTACGTTACTGGTTGAAGGATGCCTCTTCTTTGCATTTCTTACGTTTCTTTCTATATGAGTATTGTAATTGGAATAGGTTTATTCTTTCAAAGAATTGGTTTTTTTCAAAAAAAAATCCAAGATTCTTCTTGTTCCTATATAATATTCATATATGTGAATACGAATCCATCTTTTTTTTTCTTCGTAATCAATCTTTTCATTTACGTTCAACATCTTCTGGATTCTTTTTTCAACGAATATATTTCTTTAGAAAAATAAAAAATCTTGTCAAAGTATTTATTCATAATGAATTTCAGGCCATCTTGGAGTTATGCAAAGATCCTTTTATGCATTATGTTAGATATCAAGGAAAATCAATTCTTTCTTCAAATAATACGCCTATTCTGATTAATAAATGGAAATATTATTTTCTTAATTTATGGCAATATCATTATTCTATGTGG